AAGAAAATAGAAATTTTATATTCAATTCTAAGCTATGAAAATTTTCTGATAATTCCTTCTAAGCAACAGAAACATATCATATATTAAACATATCATACATAAAATAAATAAGAAACATATATAGTATATACATTTTGGTCCTAGGGCTGGGGTTTACATATACTCATAATTGTTGGTATAATTTAAATTGAGAAGAGTTTTTTCATTCAATATTAATGTATCAATTTATATGTTCTTATGTCAGTAAGAAAAGAAAAAAAACTTTGAGATTCAAATTGTTCCTGCATTCGCAGTCAGTAATCCATAGTTAATGGTTCAAATTTGTTTTCCTTTTGCGAATTAAAACTGACAGTCAATTTTTACTAGAAAGTGGGAGAAGTTGGTTATTTTGAGATACTCTACGGGGGCGTATCAAATCTAATTGAAATCAAAAGAGCCGAGGAATTTCTTTTAGGCAAAAAGGGGATAAATTAGGAGAGAAAGGGATTAAACGAAACCCCCGATGCACCGCGTGTACACATACAATAACAATAAATACAAGAAAAGTGAGTGCAGTAGGATATATTTCACTAATTTTATATCGTTTTGGCGGCATGGCCGAGTGGTAAGGCGGGGGACTGCAAATCCTTTTTCCCCAGTTCAAATCCGGGTGTCGCCTGATCAACAAAAGGTGTGAAACCCTGCTTCTCTGTGCTGGTGATATAACTCGCCAAATTTTTTCTCATCAGAAGCATAGAAAAGGGGCTGTTGATACTTATTTGATTCGAAACAGGCGAGTAGGGGTTTTCGAAAAGAGTATAAATCGAGGATTCAAGAATATATTCTAAGGGTAGAGGGATTATCAAAACTTCGGGATTCTCTTTGTAAATTGGAAAGAATTTTTTTTTGGCAACCCCGAATTAAGAATATACTGTCTCTCCGCTTTGGCACAGAGATAGTCGAAAAGGGTTACGCATTAGATCAAATAGAAAATTAGATATTGATTTCTCTTTTTATGCTTTTGAGCATCAACAACCAAAAAGGCCTTTTTTTTTTCCTACATGTTTTCCATTAGTAACATTTCCGAGAGATGTTACTACGTATTTTGCTTCAGATTCATCTTTCCTTTTATTTAATGTTTCAAATAATGTTTCGAAATCATCTAGGCATTTTTAGTTGATTTATTAGATTGGGATATCAATAGTGTTCCGTTCGAATCCTTTTTTTGACTCTGCACCATTGATTCCACTATACTATTAGTATTGAGGAATAGAACAATTCAATTCCTTCATATTTATATATTTATAGAGATCCTATTTATAGAGATAAGGGGACATAATTCACATGGATATAGTAAGTCTCGCTTGGGCTGCTTTAATGGTAGTCTTTACATTTTCCCTTTCACTTATAGTGTGGGGAAGAAGTGGACTCTAGGAGTATTACTAATTAGTCAAACTGTATCAATTGTTTTCTAGATCGTTCTGCAACACGTTTTAAACTATTAAAAAAAAAAAAAGATTTCGAATGGAATTCGATTCGGATGGAGTAATCCATTATATGAATCACACTTTTTCAATCAAACAGATATTTCACCAACTCCCATCTTTATATTTCGAAAGGAATACTGAGAAAAGGAAATTCATTATAATAAAAATTATTGCGAAATGTTCTATTTCAATCAACGGGTTATTACCAGAGTTATAGATGAGTACTGAGGAAATTATTCCCTATTTAATTTAATGAAGAAGTCATTTGGTTAAGTATATACGCATAAATATATACGCGCTTTCTATGACTATGAAAAGTGGTATACACAGAGATATCATGGTTGTGGAACGCGATATTATACATAAGAGAATCTTCACTCAGGTGAGTCTCATATTACACACTTACCGCTTACTTTATAATTTTAAAAATTGTATTTTATTGTATATTCTAAAGTAGAACTTTACACATTATACACTCTACTAATTCTAATAGATAGACCGTATGGTCTATCTATTAGAATACTACCCCGATCAGAATTCGCTTTATTTTTAAGACGCGAAAATGGGAATCCCTTTCATTTTATTTCATTCATTTTTGATAAGAACTAAAACTTATAAGTCAATCTTAATTCAAATTAATTATTTTCACTGATTGTTTTTACGTAAATTATAAGTAGAAAGGCGGTAGGAACTAGAATGAATAGCGCAGTAGCAATAAATGCAAGAATATTTACTTCCATAATATAAATATAATCTTTTTTTTTACTTCACAATAACTCGGGATTTAATCCCCTAGAGATTATAAACCTTTCAAATCAATTACCTCTCAATGTTTTTAAATCAGATCAATATCACGAATAACAATACCCGAGTTACCGAAAAAATTCGTCGTCAAAAACGGAATAAATAGTATAACATAACCGAACCCCAATTTCGATTCGGGACCCAATCCAAAATTCCTTTATTTGGTTCCGTTCTTTTTTCTATAACATACCTTACATTTTTTCATGTACAATCATCTGATCAAGTATCATCAGATCTCCCTTCTACTTCACTTCCATTAGTTACAAATACAAACAAAAAATATAGAATATAATATATAATATATATTACTCTATTCCAGGTATCTGGAATAATCGAAAAAGCAGATTTGGAATACTTACTATAAATGCTACCAATAATTGGTACTAATACACCCCTTTTCCTGCCAAAAAGGGAAAGAAAAGGAAATAAAGAACCCTTTATTTAGTTTGGGAATGAAATTTTGCCCCCGGCCCCCTTTCCTTTCATAGCCATATAAGGGGAGAGATTAATTGATTGATGTATTTTTATTGGAGCCGCCGGGACTGACGGGGCTCGAACCCGCAGCTTCCGCCTTGACAGGGCGGTGCTCTGACCAATTGAACTACAATCCCAATGAAATACCCAATGAAATAGGGAATCTAGCAAAGATTTTTAGTCTTTTTTATCTCCGTATCGAGTATTTATGAAGGGCAAAGGGGTTATAACCTCTCGTGATAGATAGATTGATGAATTGTTGGGCCGAGCTGGATTTGAACCAGCGTAGGCATATTGCCAACGAATTTACAGTCCGTCCCCATTAACCGCTCGGGCATCGACCCAGGACGAATCACTTTTATTTTAAACTTATTGGTAATCCATGATTAACTTTCTTTCGTAGTACCCTACCCCCAGGGGAAGTCGAATCCCCGCTGCCTCCTTGAAAGAGAGATGTCCTGAACCACTAGACGATGGGGGCCTACTTGTCCAACCGCCATCATACTATGATCATAGTATCATCAGTTTTTTGAAATTGTCAATACTAAGGTGTAGAGAATTTTGGGGCGATTCGTTACTGAGGAATCATTCATTCTAATTGCCATTCGTTGCTCTATATTCCAACTCTTCACTCTATATTCCATCTATAACTATTCTATATTATTATTATATATATCTAGTATATCTAGTCTAGAAATCTATAGTATAGAGTATAGTATTTAATCTAATATAAAAATAAAAAACGAAAATAATAAAAAGGATAGGATTTTGTCATGGAGTCGTTAGTCCAAAAAAGGTGGGATTAAGTTCTATTTCTGTCTCTTTCAGTCTTCTGTTCATTCAGTGTTAAAATAAGATATTCTTATCTCATATTAAAAATACTAAAAACAGGAAATGGAAATTAAGAAACAATAAATTTAATAACAATTCTTTTCATTTTGTTCAGGGAACAAGACAAGTAGAATCTCTTCATCACATGATTCGTCGAAATATCTTGAAATTTATGTTTCTATTAATATGTTTCTATTAATATGTTTCTATTAAATTGTTAAGCATACATGTAATTCTGTTGGGAATAAATTCATTCAAGAAAAGAAATTAGGTTCGGTTTTGAAAAAACTCATTCCATTTTACCCTAGACTTGCGAGGGAAATCCATTCTATTATTATTCGAGACTGAACCAGCAACATCAACCACCGATCAACTACTATGAGTCTACTGCATGTACTATCTATCTATATATAGATATTACTCTATATTACTCTATAATATAGATATTACTATTACTTATGTAATATATATTATGTAATATATATATTAATTATATCTTACTATATAGCTATAGCATATAGACATTTTTTTTATCCACATAGCAATCCATTCAGGAATTCATCAAACATTAAATAAGCCCTTTTAACTCAGTGGTAGAGTAACGCCATGGTAAGGCGTAAGTCATCGGTTCAAATCCGATAAGGGGCTCTGGTTTTTTCCTAAACCTCCAAACGTAACCGTAGTATTCATATTTGAAGGAAGAATCGAGATATTAGTATTCTAGTTTTGTAAAAAACAAGTAACTAACGGGATAATAGAGTATTTTTCTACTAAGTTTAAGTTAGAGTCTAATAGTTATAAAGTTAAAGATTTATTCAATAAATTTCAATTTGAATTATTTTAAATATTGATTAAGTTACCTCTTGAATGACTAAACCATATATTCCCATTTTCCATTCTTACCAATAAAATCCATTCCATTGGAAAGATTATAAATCAACAAAAAAGTAAGTGGACTTGACCCATTGAATCATTCCTATATATGCTATTCTGATAGTAAAATCGTATAGAGATGAAATTGGAAGAGTTAATCCCTTTTTCCTTTATTTTTTTTGACTTCTCAAGAATTTGTCGATATTTCCGGTTAAATTTTCTTATTCCTAGATTATATATAATAATAAATTTTGATTTGGTTCCTCCCCAGGGAGGGGTTTCTTTCAAGTCATAAGATAAGAGCTATTTCCACTATCTATCTTTTATCTATCTTTGATTACATATCAAGATTACTTTCTTTTCTATACTATATAAATTCTTTTCTATACTATATAAATATGTATATTTATCAGATCGCGGCTTGATGTACCAAACTGTATCAAATGTTTTGCATCGTATATTTTTCTTTTGAAAGTGTGCTGGATGCGAGAAAGAGAATTTCTATTTGTTCTTAATTTCGAAATTAAGAACAAATAGAAATTCTCTCTTTTT